ACAATGGAAGTAAACATGTTAGTAACAGAACCTTCTTCAAAAAGGTCTAAAGGGTAAGCTACATAAGCAATATATTGATTTTCTTCTCCAAGAACCGCTTCGATGCCGTAGCATCTTCCTTTATAACGATCAAGGCTGGTAAGTCCATCGGTCCACACGGTTGTCCATGTACCAGTAGAAGATTCAGCAGCTACCGCAGCTCCTGCCTCTTCAGGTGGAACTCCGGGTTGAGGAGTTACTCGGAATGCTGCCAAAATATCAGTATCTTTGGTTTGATACTCAGGAGTATAATAAGTCAATTTATAATCTTTAACACCAGCTTTGAATCCAACACTTGCTTGAGTCTCTGTTTGTGGTGACATAAATCCCTCCCTACAACTCATGAATTAAGAATTCTCGCAACAAAATAATAAGGTCTACTCGACATAAATTAGTAGTTAATTTAATGAAACTTTTTCGCAGGAATCTTTCATAAAATTTTCAACTAACCTTATCAACTAATCAGAATGGTTATTTATTAAATTAAACCATGATATTTGATTCGCCAAATACAACATTATTGTATATTCTTTCATATGTATAACGCAACCCACTATTCGTTTTTCAAATTTATCATCTTTGAGTTTTTTTTTTTTTTTGAATGAATATATATTTAATATATTGGATATTTCAATAACAATAAATTAACTCTTGACAGTAATATATATATTGTATGTAAATCCTAAATATGAAAATTCCCGGAATTCATCATGAAAAATGGGAAGATCTAGATAGAAAGATAAAGGAATAGGCGAGGCTTAAATCAATATGCTAAAATACGAAATGAAAGAAAGATAGAAATAATAGATCGTAAATAGAGTTCCATTTCGAATTTTATAGATAAAATAGATGGTCTTGTCTATAATGATAAACAAATGAGCGACTTTCTTCAAGATTTTGATTCATCCACTTGATTTTTTGAAAAGAAAACGGGTTGATTGAACTTTAAAACAACTATTACTTCATTGAAATTGAATTAATTCAATTTAAGTAATTGAATAAGTAATTAAGTTTAAGTTAAGTAAACAATTGATTTGCACATTTGGTTGAGTGGTACTGACGAAATAGAGTACTAATTCCCATTTAGGATGGAATTAACCGATCGACTTACTATCGAAGATTTTTTTGTATTCGAAAAATTTCGCAAAAAATTTTGACACACTTTTTTTATTTTATTATGAGAATAAATCCTACTACTTCAGATCCTAAAGTTTCCACTCTTGAAAACGGGAACCTGGGGCGTATCACTCAAATCATTGGTCCGGTACTGGATGTAGCCTTTCCACCCGGAAAGATGCCTAATATTTACAACGCTCTGGTGGTTAAAGGTCGAGATACTGTTAGCCAACAAATTAATGTGACTTGTGAAGTCCAGCAATTATTAGGAAATAATCGAGTTAGAGCTGTAGCTATGAGTGCTACAGATGGTCTAATGAGAGGAATGGAGGTGATTGATACCGGAGCTCCTCTAAGTGTTCCAGTTGGCGGATCGACTTTAGGACGAATTTTCAACGTACTTGGGGAGCCAGTTGATAATTTAGGCCCTGTAGATACTCGCATAACGTCTCCCATTCATAAATCTGCGCCGGCCTTTATACAATTAGATACAAAATTATCTATTTTTGAAACAGGAATTAAAGTAGTAGATCTTTTAGCCCCTTATCGTCGTGGAGGAAAAATTGGACTATTCGGAGGGGCTGGCGTAGGTAAAACAGTACTCATTATGGAATTGATCAACAATATTGCTAAAGCTCACGGGGGTGTATCCGTATTTGGTGGAGTGGGCGAACGTACTCGTGAAGGAAATGATCTTTACATGGAAATGAAAGAATCTGGAGTCATTAATGAACAAAATATTGCGGAATCTAAAGTGGCTTTAGTCTACGGTCAAATGAATGAACCGCCCGGAGCTCGTATGAGAGTTGGTCTGACTGCCCTAACTATGGCCGAATATTTCCGAGATGTTAATGAACAAGATGTACTTCTATTTATCGACAATATCTTCCGCTTTGTCCAAGCGGGATCTGAAGTATCCGCTTTATTGGGTAGAATGCCTTCCGCTGTGGGTTATCAACCCACTCTTAGTACCGAAATGGGTACTTTACAAGAAAGAATTACTTCTACGAAAAAAGGGTCTATAACCTCGATTCAAGCAGTTTATGTACCTGCAGACGATTTGACTGACCCTGCTCCAGCTACAACATTTGCACATTTAGATGCTACTACCGTACTATCAAGAGGATTAGCTGCAAAAGGCATCTATCCAGCGGTAGATCCTTTAGATTCAACGTCAACTATGCTCCAACCTCGAATTGTTGGTGAGGAACATTATGAAACGGCGCAACAAGTTAAGCAAACTTTACAACGTTATAAAGAGCTTCAGGACATTATAGCTATTCTTGGGTTGGACGAATTAAGCGAAGAGGATCGCTTAACCGTAGCAAGAGCGCGAAGAATTGAG